TAATACCTACAGTCGAAGAGAAGGACTAATCAGTTATTTCTTTCATGGCACCAAACATGCCAATATTAGCATTGATGGTACGTAAATGTAACTCGTTGTTCAAACAACTATTCAGAGTTACTAGAGCTCCTTGTAAGGCTTGTTGGAAGACCCGTTGTCGGACTTGATAAATTGCTCTTTGTTGTTCAAAATGAATGCTTTCATTTTTGTAATTTTCTAATTGTTCTAAAGTTTTATAAGTTGAATTAATCAAATTCATTTTTTCTCGTTCTATTTCAGAATATCCATTCACTCGAAACTGATCCGCTTCCTTTTCTACTTTCCTTAAGCGAGTCCGGGCTTTTTCCAGCTGTTCAATGGCCTTTCCGCGTAGTTCTTCTGAATTTCGAATAGTATTCAAGATCCTCTGTTTTCGATTATCTAATAAATCACTTAATGAAAGTAGATTATCTTTCCATTTATTTCAAAACGTTCATGATCCCTTCCCGAACCAAACTTGAATCTTTCAATTCATTTGGCTCTCACGTTCAATTACTTCAATTATTTATGGCGAATTTCCATATCTTTTTTGAATGTAATGAACCTATCCTCTCTTCTCTGTTCATATTCCAAAAATAAAGTATCACTAATAAAAAAAAAAAAAGACCAGAATATTCAGAGGACTCTTCTGACCAAACAAAAACTAAAAAATAAGTAATTGTCAGCAAAGTTGTTTTTTTTTTTTTTTCTTCACTTCAAATCCAAAAATTTGTCTTACTTTATATGTAGGTCATCGACTCAGCGTTTGACATTTATTTACTATCAATATTAATAAAAAAAAGGATGAACATTTTTCCAATAAAGGATTCAAATCATTTTATCGACATGAGTGTTCTATATCGATAAAATTCGAACTATTCTTTTTTTAAAACCATTTCGGTATTAATATAGTGGTAGAAAGAATACCATGCTGTGCCTAGACTTCAAACGGTTTAGCTTTAACCATGTTAATGGTCCCCCATTATTGGTTGATAGAGAATCAAAGTATATTTACCAACAAATCGCGAAATGCTATGGTTCTTACATATGATTTCTTTATTTATTCAGAAGTAATTCGCGAAATCATGTACCTTTCGTCCTTAGTTATAAAGAAAAAAAAGAGGTACAGCTGGTTGAATCCAACCTATTCTTGAAATAAACAACCCGCACACACTCCCTTTCCAAAAAAGATCAATACACCAATCACTACGCTGAGATTTATTAGATTTGTTGCTAAAATATCGGTATTAAACCCGAAACTCCCGGCGGATGGCCAGTGACCCAAGAAAACGAAAGAATCGGTTACATTTTTCATATGAGCTCCTCTTATAGATAAACTAAAAAAATCGTTGTATTGCTTCACCTCTTTGCTACTTCGAAATAGAAAATCGATTCAAAAATCGATTCAATTTCGAAATGAATTGTCTTTTTTTAATTGAGATTCCCAATAAACAATAAGAATAAGACTTATTGGAATAGAATTAGGTACTAGGTTTCATGTGAATTGCGAAATACCTCTTTTGTTGCAACACCTCTCCTTTGGACTAAAAGGGGGAAGGAAGAAAGGAAGTGAGTAACACTAATTCCTCATCCTCAAATCAGTCCTTCCCGCAGGTTAGTTTCTCAACGAATAAGTAATTGTGTGGGAACGATATTTTGATATAATGTGAAAAAGCAACCTGCAAGTCCAATACGCGAAAAGAAATATGTATTTCCCCTATTTCTTTTTCTTTTCTCGGATTAAACAAAAGGATTCGCAAATAAAAGCGCCAATGCTACAACCAATCCATAAATTGTTAAAGCTTCCATAAAGGCCAAACTAAGCAATAAAGTACCTCGTATTTTTCCCTCTGCCTCGGGCTGTCTCGCAATACCCTCTACAGCTTGGCCCGCAGCAGTACCTTGACCAATTCCAGGCCCAATAGAAGCAAGTCCTACAGCCAATCCAGCAGCAATAACGGAAGCGGCAGAAATCAGTGGATTCATGATAAGTTCCTCACACAAAAAAAAAAGAAATGGTTAATGATACAATCAACCAATGAATTATGACTTAATTATTCTATTGCTAATATTCATCTAGTCAAAATAACTAAAAACTCCAAATTGAAATAGAAATAAGAATATTATTGAATCATTAGATCATTAGAAAGACTTCATCTTTTTTATTTCCTATTTGTAGAGTCTTTCCGAATCAATCCAACTTGAGTTTTTTCATTTCCTTTTCTAATCATTCTTCGATCTTTTTCTTTATTTTCTCTGTTTATTCATTCAATTTACAGTCATAAACGAAACGGAAGGGCTTCGACTGGCATATCATACCTATCTTAATTTAGACAAGTAGGGCTAATGAAATATAAATATTAGTTCATATATAACTTGTCAATATCCAATATCAAATATACATATCTTTCTTCCATAACGTAAACTGCCCATTCTATCTTAAATTCAATCGGATTTTCGAATCATTCTTCGAAACATCTAATCTACAAGAGTTAACTTATAGCCATTGGATTACACATCATACCTGGCGCGACCCCTCTCTACTAACCAACTCCCCTTTAGTTGAAACTTCTCGAAGATCGTTTTTCTATTATCGTAGACTCTATTTGTATATTTAGAAAATAGAAAGAGATTATCCTGATAGAATAGAGTATCTTGAGCCACACATATATTGCCTTGATCTAAGCTAAAAAAAGGACTCTTTCTAAGACTAATCAATGATGGCCCTCCATGGATTCGCCTATATAAGCTGCGGCTAAAGTTGCAAAAATAAGAGCCTGAATACCGCTTGTAAATAATCCGAGGAACATGACAGGTATAGGAACCACTAAAGGTACTAAAGAAACAAGAACAAGAACGACTAGTTCATCCGCTAATATATTTCCGAAAAGTCGAAAACTAAGTGATAGAGGTTTTGTGAAATCTTCTAAGATGTTAATGGGTAAAAGAATTGGAGTTGGTTGAATGTATTTACCAAAATAACCTAATCCTTTTTTTGTAAGACCCGCATAGAAATAGGCTACCGACGTTAGTAAAGCTAAAGCAACAGTAGTATTTATATCATTCGTGGGTGCGGCTAACTCCCCGTGAGGTAACTGTATGATTTTCCAAGGTAAAAGAGCCCCTGACCAATTAGAAACAAAAATAAATAGAAACATAGTCCCAATAAAGGGAACCCAGGGGCGATATTCTTCTCCAATTTGAGTTTTGCTCACGTCTCGAATGAATTCAAGGACATATTCAAAGAAATTCTGACCGCCAGTCGGAATGGTTTGTGGATTCCGAACAGCTATAGCAGCTGAACCTAATAAGATAGCAATTACAACCCAAGAAGTAATAAGTACCTGGCCATGGATTTGGAACCCCCCTATTTGCCAATAGAAATGTTGGCCTACTTCCACACCGGATATATCGTATAACCCCTTTAGCGTGTTGATTGAGTATGATAGAACATTCATATTGTCCTCTGACTGAAATATCACTTTAAAAGAAATTATTTTGATTCAACCATCTATTATCTATTTCTCGACTTGTCTACTTGAATTTTATATTTAGGATACCGATTAATCACATAAAATCCCCAGTCGTTTTTATATATTTTTTGAGATTCAGGAATAGTAACCGATTCTATTATCGAGTTTACGAAGTCAATTTTTGATTTTATCTTGAATCAAGGATTTCTTATATAAGCGGCCCTCACAAATTGCAAATACTAATTTGGTAAGAATTAATCGGATTGAAGCTATAGAATCATCGTTCGCCGGAATCGAAATATCTGCGAGATCCGGATCACAATTTGTATCGATTAAAGAAATCGTTGGAATTCCCAAAGTAATACATTCTCGAAGGGCCTTATATTCTTCTTGTTGATCAACGATGATTACAATATCAGGTAACTCTGTCATATATTTAATCCCACCCAGGTATCTTTGCAAGTGAGATAATTGTCTCTTCAACATGGCTGCATCTCTCTTCGGAAGACGGGCGAGTCTCCCCGTCTTTTGTTCCACTCTCAAGTCCCTGAATTTTTGAAGTTTCCTTTTTGTAGTGGACCAATTCGTTAACATACCTCCAAGCCACTTTTTATTAACATAATGGGATCGAGCCCTTATTGCAGCTCGTGCTACTGAATCAGCTACTTTCCATTTTGTCCCAACAATTAAAAATTGTTTTCCTCTGCTTGCTGCATCAAAAACTAAATCACAGACCTCTGATAAAAAACGAGCAGTTCTAGTAAGATTTATAATATGAATGCCCTTCCGTTTTGCAGAGATATAAGGTGCCATTCTAGGATTCCATTTCCGAATCCCGTGACCCAAATGAACTCCCGCCTCCATCATCTCTTCCAAATTGATGTTCCAATATCTTCTTGTCATTTCTCCCCACACTTTCCCTTTTTTTATTTAATAAAGAGACGAGGTATCCTGAAATAAGTAATTGTTCCAACGGAACCTTCTTTTCTAAGGCGGATTGGCCATTGATACACAACCCAAACCACTAATTTCTTTCTATTTGTTATTATTTGAATTTCTTTATTTTATTACTAAATTAAATAACCATAACAAATACAGAGAAGATAAAAAGGATGAATCTCTTGTATTAAATCCCAGAAATCATTGTTGTTTTGGTCTATCGTGGAAATTCTTTGAAAGACAAGAATCAAATAATTCTCTATGGTAAAACAAAATATCTCTCATTTCTCCCTCGAATAGATTCTTTTTTTTTGTTTTCAAGGAAATGTTCTTTTGTTGATTTGAACGGTGTGCGAATCCCTTGAATCCGGTACCGGCAGGTATCATCCCCCCCAGAACAACGTTTTCTTTTAGTCCTTTCAACCAATCGATCCGGCCCCGGAGAGCTGCTTTTGCTAAAACTCGAGCAGTTTCTTGAAAACTCGCTTCGGATATAAAACTTTGAGTATTTAGAGATGCTCTCGTTATTCCCAATAAGATAGCTCGATAGCAGATCGCTTCTTCCAAAGCGCGCCCCGTTCGTTCCGCCCGCAACAACCCAATTAGTTCTCCGGGCAAAAAAACATTAGACATTCCATCTTCTGAAACCAAGACTTTTGATGTTATTTGACGTACAATAAGTTCTATATGCCTATTATGGATCTGCACCCCCTGGGATCGATAAACCCTTTGGATCCTATTAACCAAAGAAATACGACTTTGCGCCATAGTTAGCTCAGCTCCAATCAAGAATCCCCAAGAATTCCCTAGAATTCTTGTTATATGTTCGTTCCAACCATCAATCCTACTTTCTAGATTCATGGATATTGAATCAATCGAACGAGCTTCTAAGACTTGTTCCACTTTTGGAAGACCTTGTGTTATATCACTAGACCTCGATTTTTCATATATAAATGTAACTAATATATCCCCTCCATAAATGATTTCCCCATAATGCCTTTGAACTCTTGTTCCTGGGGTGGCCAAATAAGGCTTAGCCGATCTTATTACTACAGAGTCAAATTGAACAATTAGAACTTGACCCGATTTTAAGTGCGGTTGGTGTTTGGCTATGCATGCATTTTCGCAAAGAAATTGTCCAAGACAAATTTTTGTGGATGTCTCTTCACAAAAATTGTAATGAAGAAAATACCAATTCAATTTTAATGGATTCAAAATGATGTTACTGCATGGATCGGGATTATAAATTCTCCCATTTTCATCCATTAAATAATATTTAAAATTAAGTACTTGAAAGGTTTGTTTTAAATTGTCAAGTTGTAAATAATTAGTTACCAAGGTCTGATTATGAGTTATTAAATAGTAAAATGAAAAAAAATTCGCAAATTGAAGGGCTGTTCCTAAAGGGCCCAATGAATTCCTAATTGGAATTAGGTGATCTTTTTTAATTGATTCTTTGTGATATTTTACACCGTTGAATGTGAATGGACCTATTCGAAAACAATTGGATGATGACAAAATTAGAAAAGGTTGACATTCCTTATTTTTACCCGACAACGTACGAACAGTTCCTTGATTTTGGTTAAATGATTTTTGAAGTTTTGTCTTTGAAAAAATGGAATAAAATGGATTCATATTGGTATGATATGGTCCATCATCATTAAAAAATAAGGGATCATTCCTTTTCCCCATATACGAAAAAGCGAATTTTGCTAAATCGATCCTTATAAAATCTCGAATCATACCATTTGTTCTTACTTCAACAAGGGAAGCCCCGGCCTCTTCGATAGAAGAACTTTTTTTGTCTTGGTTCCAATTCAATACTAAACAAGTACGAACTAATTGAATGTTTGTGTCAGAAATTTCCCGAGTGTCTTTGCCATTTCCATAAAAGATATAATTGACAACTTGAAGTCGCACATTATCCCTTTCCTGCAACAGATCCTGAGGGAAAAGTGTTGCTAAATTTATACCATCCGTTATTTCATATGTGACTACGGGTCGAACCAAAACAAAAAACTTTTTTTTCTTGGTAGGGGTGATCCGTTGGACATAGATCCAATTTTTCAAATTTTTTGATTCCTTGGAATTTGTCTTTCCTGGTGGTATCAAAATGCCACTGTGTCGGGATATCTTATCTATCTCCCCAGGAAAATGGATATCTCCAGAAAAAATTTGAAGTTCAATCTTGTTTTTTTTTCTCTCCACTCGGACCACTCCGCCTACTCGGCTTCGTATATTTAAAGTGATTTGCGTATCTACTCCAATGATACTGTTGTTCCGTACCATTATGGGAGAAGATCCGGGTAAGATATGCACTTCCTCGGGAATGAAAAAAAGGGGATCTACTTTCGTTTGGTCTTTTGGTCGAAATTCAACGACTGAATTTATCTCTATAGTCCCATATTTAGTAATTCCCGAACTCTTTCTTCGGTATCGCGGATCGTGGAAATAAGCAAAAATACTATTTCTACGGAAAATACCATTTATGGGTATTTCAATCGAAATATGGGAAGGGGGCATTAATTCTTTGTCTCGTTCTTGACTCAATTGAAATGGAATAATGAATCTATTTCTTCGCCTCTTTGCCAATAAATCAAAATTTTTGGCAGGATATATGAGATTACAATGACCCATTCGATTAAGTTCTGAATAATCCGGAATCCTATCCTTTTTTTTACTAGAAGGGTCCGAAAATTTATCTTTTACTTGATCATTAGTCACTGAGGAGTTAGAAATATATCTTTGTTCGAAAGAAAGAGAATGAACGTTCGTTTGATCTTGATCCTTGTGGAGCGAAAAGGTAACTACACTGGATCTGTACGGCCTTCCTGATAATATCCATAAACGACTTGTTTTTGGTAAGAGATGAACATTACTGTATGTAAATTCGGGTGCATGGTACACATCGGTACTCCAGTGCATTTCCCCCTCCGAGTCAGAATAAATATGTTTTCGAACCCTTTCCTTAAAATTCAAGGTGGATGTCCCCGCACGAATTTCGGCAATCACTTGTTCGGATTCAACATATTGATTGTTTTGAACTAAAAGCAAACTTTTTGGTGGAATA